CAAGGGGTGGGCATTTATATACTTACTTTGGTTGGAGTACAAATTTTAGTATTGGATGCATAATAAATTTAAATTAATATCTAGGGAGGAGCATGTTAAAAATGGGGGTACATATTTAAGGGGGGAATGGAAGACCCGGGGGGATGATGGAATGTATGTGGCATAACAGTTACTATGTCCTGTGACCATTAATTATGATGCTCGTGCCTACCATTATGGGGATGCTCAAGATGCAGTTAAGTCCAGCTACAATTGATGCGCCGGGTCAGGGCCTCAGACGGCCATAGCTGAGTCCAAGCATCCCCAAAAATTAAAAAATACCAAATGTATGACAGCACAGTTATGTGTGAGCATGGGCTGATTAGCCATTAGTCCATCGAGATGTCTTATTTAAGAGGAAAGAGTGGGCGATTTTAGGTGAGATGGCCCTGAAGAAAGAACCAGATGTCTGATAAAATTCATTAATTAGCTACCCCCACAGTTAATGGGCCCGGAGCGAGAAGAGGAGTCCCTGCCAAGCGGGTTGCTGGTTTCACGCGGCATGGTGATTAAGCTCGTGATCTAATGGACGGGATATGCATGTTGACAAGAATGGATTTGACTTAAATGTGCTATGTACGATAATGCAGTAAATGTCCTATGTACTATTAATAAGTTAATTATACTTGCTTATATGCATGGGGCAAATCATGTAATGTACTATATACATATTATGTCTGTGTTACATTAATATTATGTCCTCCCTCCCGTACATGCACGGATTCTGTATTGCATTTCATACTATGCCCCGTTTATTTTGTATTGTATTGCGCTATTTTGCTTGTTGTATGCACTATCGTGTGGGGTGTGAATTCTGTGTTGAGCTTTTGAAAGTTTTAGTGAAATCAATACTGGGGAAGCTCTTAGTATTTGTGTGGGTATATTGATAGCGATTCAGGGAATAGTTTAAATAGAACTTCAGCTTTGGGTGTTGATAGTGGGGCTATGAGCTTCTTCCTTGAGTCTCAGGGAGGTTGGTTGTTCTCCTTCTCTGGTTTACAAGACCAGTATATTTAGTGTACTACAGAGACTTGTCTTCATTTTAAGAGGTTATTTTCGATAGTGCTGGCTATTGGTATTAGTACTAGGATGAGTAGGAAATATATGATAGATGCTAGTTGTCCGATGATAATATATGGGTGCTCGACTGGTTGTCCTCCGATTCATGTGAGTGTCAGTAGGTCTGCTACTAGGACTCAGAATATACATTGGCTGATCGGTCGGAATATCATGCTTCGTTGTTTGGATGTGTGGAGTAGTGGCATAAGTACTAGGATTAGAATTGAGAGGACTAGGGCTAGGACTCCTCCTAGTTTATTGGGGATTGATCGTAGGATTGCGTATGCAAATAGGAAATATCATTCGGGTTTGATGTGAGGGGGTGTATTAAGTGGGTTTGCGGGGGTGTAGTTGTCTGGGTCTCCGAGCAGGTCGGGTGCAAATAGTACTAGTAATATGAGGGCTAGAATTAGTAGTAGGGCGCCTAGGATGTCTTTGATGGTGTAGTAGGGGTGGAATGGAATTTTATCTGCATCTGACGAGATTCCTGTGGGGTTGTTAGATCCTGTTTCGTGGAGAAATAAGAGGTGGACTATGGCAAGGGCTGTAATGATAAATGGGAGAATAAAGTGGAAAGCGAAAAATCGGGTGAGGGTTGCTTTGTCTACTGAGAAGCCTCCTCAGATTCATTCGACTAGGTTTGTACCAATATATGGAATTGCTGAGAGGAGGTTGGTGATGACTGTTGCTCCTCAGAATGATATTTGTCCTCATGGCAGGACATAGCCCATGAATGCTGTGGCCATTGTTGCGAATAAGAGGATTACTCCGATGTTTCATGTTTCTAGGAAGGTGTAGGACCCGTAGTACAGGCCTCGTCCTACGTGCAGAAATAGGCAGATGAAGAATATTGATGCTCCGTTCGCGTGTATATATCGGATGATTCAGCCATAGTTGACGTCTCGGCAAATGTGGGTGACAGAGGAGAATGCTGTTATTGTATCAGATGTATAGTGTATTGCTAGGAATAGTCCTGTTAGAATTTGTAGGATTAGGCAGATACCCAGAAGAGAGCCAAAATTTCATCATGATGAGATGTTTGATGGGGCTGGGAGATCAATGAATGCGTTGTTAATAATTTTTATTAGTGGGTGAGTTTTTCGAATGTTGATCATTAGTGTTCTTGTAGTTGAATAACAACGATGGTTTTTCATATCATTAGTCGTGGTTAGATTCCATGCGAGAATAATGATAGTGTATATTGTATTTATTTTGAGTATTATTTTTGTGATTGGCTTTGTGGGGTTTTCTTCAAAGCCTTCACCTATTTATGGGGGGTTGGGTTTAATTGTGAGTGGTGGGGTTGGGTGTGGGATTGTGTTAAATTTTGGTGGATCTTTTTTAGGTTTAATAGTTTTTTTAATTTACTTGGGAGGTATGATAGTGGTTTTTGGTTATACAACGGCTATGGCTACTGAACAGTATCCTGAGATTTGGGTGTCTAATGCGACTGTTTTAGGGGCATTTATTACTGGTTTGTTAATGGAGTTTTTGATAGTTTATTATGTGTTGAAGGATGAGGAGGTCGAGATTGTGTTTAAATTTAATGGTCTAGGGGATTGAGTCATTTATGATACGGGAGACTCCGGGTTTTTTAGCGAGGAGGCCATGGGGATTGCCGCTTTATACAGTTACGGTACTTGGTTAGTTGTTGTGACTGGTTGGTCTTTGTTGGTTGGCGTCGTGGTTATTATGGAGATTACTCGTGGAAATTAAGTAGGATTATGCTGACAAGAATTGTGATTAAGAACGAGAGAAAGTATAGTTTGATTAGGCCTTTTTGGCTTGTAATTATAGTGGATGCTTTTATTTGGATGAGTGAGGTAGTTTTGGGTAAAATGTTTTCCAGTCAGATTAGGTCTAGAAGGGAGGATGCTGATTTTTGGCTTATTGTTAAGTTTATGTAGGGGGTTAGGCGGTGCATGATTGTGGGGTAGTATCCTAGTTGATTGGAGAATTTGAAGGGGTTTGATGGATAGTTAAATTTTAGGTTGTAGGTCATGTTGCTGATTTCTAGTGCTAGGATGAAGCCTAGGATTGTGACTGCCAGGGCTGTTATTTTTAGGTAGTGGGGCATTGTCATTTGGGGAACCGTTGTTGGGGGGATGCTATTGGAGAGGATGAATCCTGCGAAGAGGCTTCCGATTAGTAGACGTTTGATTGAGTTGATTAGGAAGGGGTTGTTTTCGTTAATAATAATGAGGGTTGGGAATCGGGGTTGTCCTAAGAGTGCAAAGAAGATAATGCGGGTGCTGTAGATGGCTGTGAAAGAGGTGGCAACTAGTGTTATTAGGAGGGCTCAGGCGTTGGTATATGACGTGTTTGCGGATTCAATAATTAGGTCTTTAGAATAGAATCCGGTGAGGAAGGGTGTTCCCGTTAATGCAAGGCTGCCAATAATGAGGGCTGTTGTGGTGAACGGTATTGCTTTGAATAGGCCTCCTATCTTTCGGATGTCTTGTTCGTCATTTAGGTTATGAATAATGGAACCAGAGCATATGAATAATATAGCCTTAAAGAAAGCGTGGGTGCAGATGTGAAGAAATGCTAGGTAGGGCTGGTTGATGCCAATTGTAACTATTATGAGGCCTAGTTGGCTGGATGTGGAGAAGGCAATAATTTTTTTGATGTCATTTTGGGTGAGCGCGCACAGTGCTGTGAATAGCGTGGTGATAGCTCCTAGACATAGTATAATGGATTGGGCGAATTTATTGTTCTCTGTCAGTGGGTAGAAGCGGATTAATAGAAAAATACCTGCTACTACTATTGTGCTTGAATGGAGTAATGCTGAGACGGGGGTTGGGCCCTCCATTGCGGAGGGTAGTCATGGGTGTAGGCCGAATTGTGCGGATTTTCCTGTTGCGGCTAGTACCAGGCCTATAAGAGGTATATTTGAATTAGTTGGTTCTAGTATAAAAATCTGTTGAAGGTCTCAGGTGTTAAGGTTGGCTAGGAATCATGCTATTGCTATAATAAAGCCAATGTCGCCGATGCGATTATATAGGATTGCTTGTAATGCTGCTGTGTTTGCGTCTGCCCGTCCATATCATCATCCGATAAGTAGGAATGATATAATTCCAACACCCTCTCAGCCGATAAACAGTTGAAAGAGGTTGTTTGCTGTGACAAGGATAAGTATTGTGATGAGAAATAGGAGTAAGTATTTGAAGAATTGATTAATGTTGGGGTCTGAGTGTATATATCATATTGAGAATTCTATAATGGATCATGTGACGAATAGTGCTACTGGGATAAATATTATTGAGAAGTAGTCTATTTTGAAGCTGAGTGATAGTTTAAGGGTTTGGATTGTTAGTCAGTGTCAGTTCGAGATGATTATTTCTTGTCCTGTATGAATAAACATTATTGTGGGGATTATGCTGATAGTGAAGGCATATGAGATGGCCGTTTTTACATGGTGAGGGTAGTCAGGGGCTTTGTAGGCGCTGGAGCTTGTCATTGCAATTGGAATAGTTAGAAGGAGTAGAGTTGTTAGTGTGAGGGAAGAGAACATGTTTATTACTTTTATTTGGAGTTGCACCAATTTTTTGGTTCCTAAGACCAATGGATAACTACTATCCTTTAAAAGTTTGAAAAAGCCATGTTGTTAGACATGGGGGCATAGAATTAGCAGCTCTTGCATACTTTTTCGGTAAGTAAGAAGGTGGCGAGCTTCTATTGTTAGATTCACAGTCTAATATTTTTTTTTAAACTATACCTACAGTATAGGGGCCCTAAAATGATTTTTGGGTTTAAGGATAAGAGTAGAAGTGGTAGGATGTGTAGCGATATGAGTGCATTTTCTCGTGTGAAGGAGGGTGAGATGTTGTTGATGTGGTGGGTATATTTACCTCGTTGGGTTGTGATTAGTATATATAGGGAATATAGGGCGGTGATTACTATGTTAAGTCCTATTAGAATGATTGTGGCGTTGGATCATGAGAAGGTGGATACCACCACGAATAGTTCTCCGATTAGGTTAATTGTTGGTGGTAAGGCCAAGTTGGTCAGGCTTGCTAGGAGTCATCAGGCAGCTATTAGTGGGAGAAGCGTTTGTAGGCCCCGGGCCAGGATTATTGTACGGCTGTGGACTCGTTCATAGTTGGAGTTTGCTAGGCAGAAGAGTATAGAAGATGTAAGGCCGTGGGCGATTATCAGGGCGGTGGCTCCTATGTAGCTTCAAGGTGTTTGAATGAGGATGGCTACAATAACAAGTGCTATGTGACTAACAGAGGAATATGCGATGAGAGATTTCAGGTCAGTTTGACGGAGGCAAATTGAGCTGGTCATAATTATGCCTCATAGAGATAGTAGGATGAAGGGATATGCTATGAAATCGGTCACTGGGTTAAGGAGTAGTGTAATTCGTAGTATGCCATATCCCCCTAGTTTTAGCAGGATTGCGGCAAGGACTATGGAGCCTGCAATGGGGGCTTCTACGTGGGCTTTGGGTAGTCAGAGGTGGAGACCATACAATGGTATTTTTACTATAAAGGCCATTATGCATGCTAGTCATAAGAAGACGTTGGATCAAGAGTTGGTTATTGGTTGTACCCAGTACTGGAGGATTAGGAAGTTCAGAGATCCTACTGTATTTTGGATATAGATTAGTGCAACTAATAGGGGTAGGGATCCTGTTAGTGTGTAAAATAGAAAATAGAGGCCGGCGCTTAGGCGCTCTGTTTGGTTTCCTCATCGGGTGATAATAATGAGGGTAGGGACTAGTGTTGCTTCAAATAGAATATAAAAAAAGATTAGTTCTGTGGCGGTGAACGTTATGATTAGGAATAGTTGTAGTAGGATTAGTATGGAAATAAATAGTTTTTTTCGGATTAAGTTTTCTTTTGATAGGTGATATTGGCTAGCTATTAGTATTAAGGGAAGGAGTCATATGGTAAGGATTAGTAGGGGTATAGATAGGGAATCGGAGAAAAAGGTTAGCGAAAAGTTGAGGCTACTATCACCGAATTGATTTATGAGGAGTAGGCTTGTGAGGCTAATTAACAGGCTATGGAGTGTGGGATTAATTCAGATTATGTTACTTTTTGATAGTCAAGTTAGGGGTATTAGTATTATTGTTGGAATAATGTATTTTAGCATTGTAGTAGATTAAGGTTTTGTACGTAATCAGTGCCGTAGGTGTTGGATACTATTACTAGTAGGGACAGACCTAGTGCTGCCTCGCAGGCTGCAAAAACTAGAAGAATGATAGGTACCATGCTGGCTAGGGTGAAGTGAGAATTTAGGATAGTTAGGGTTGCTATAATAAATAGGGATAATATTATTCCTTCTAGGCATAAGAGGGATGACATTAGGTGGGACCGATATATTAATAGCCCTGTAAGGGAGACCGCGAATGCTATTATGATGTTTATGTATACAAGGGACATTTGGTAATTATGAGTTTGATCATAATCTAATGAGTCGAAATCATTTATTTTGCTTTAAACTAAATACCATATTCGGTTCATTCTAGTCCTTTTTGGGTTCATTCGTAGGCTAGGCTTACGGCTAGTAGGAAAATTAATAGGAGGGCTATGGTGAGTATTGTGGTTAGGTTAACTGTTTGTGAGGCTCATGGGAGTGGTAAAAGTAGTGCAATTTCCAGGTCGAAGAGTAAAAATGTGATGGCCACTAGGAAAAATTTTATAGAGAAGGGGAGGCGAGCTGATCCTATGGGGTCAAATCCACACTCATATGGGCTTGTTTTTTCTGAGTATACGTTTAGTTGGGGAAGTCAGAATGCGATGGTGACGAGTAATGTGGCTAGCGTAAGGTTGGTCAGGAGAGCTATTATCAGGTTTATTGTTCTTTTTCGGGTTAGACCGAAACTAACTGATTGGAAGTCAGTTGTACTAATTAATACTAAAAGAGCATGATCCTCATCAATAGATGGAGACGTAGAGGAAAAGTCATACTACGTCTACGAAGTGTCAGTATCAGGCAGCGGCTTCAAATCCAAAGTGATGGGTGGAGGTAAAATGAAATTTTAGTTGGCGAAAGAAGCAGACAATTAGGAAGGTGGACCCAATGATGACATGAAGGCCGTGGAATCCTGTGGCTACGAAAAAGGTTGAACCATATACTCCATCTGAAATTGTAAAGGGTGCTTCATAATATTCTGATGCTTGTAGCAGTGTAAAATACACACCTAGTGTGATAGTAATAAAGAGGGCTTGTAATATCGGGTTGCGATTTCCTTCTATTAGGCTGTGGTGGGCTCAGGTAATGGAGACTCCCGAGGCTAGGAGAACGGAGGTGTTGAGTAATGGGACTTCTAGGGGATTAAGTGGGTGGATCCCTGTTGGGGGTCAGCAGCCACCTAATTCGGGAGTAGGGGCAAGACTTGAATGATAGAATGCTCAGAAGAATCCAGTAAAGAATAATACTTCAGAGATAATAAAGAGAATCATCCCATAACGAAGTCCTTTTTGGACGGCTGAGGTATGGTGTCCTTGGAAAGTACTTTCTCGGATAATATCTCGTCATCACTGATACATTGTGAGTATGTTTGTTGTTAGGCCAAGTATAAGCAGGATCATCGAGTTGAAGTGAAATCATATGATTAGGCCAGATGTTATTAGTAGAGCGGATAATGCTCCCGTAAGGGGTCAGGGGCTAGGATTTACTATGTGATAAGCGTGGGTTTGGTGTGTCATTATGTGTTGTCGTGCAAGTACAGACTGACTAGGAGGGTAAACACGTAGGCTTGAATTATGGCTACTGCGAATTCGAGAATTGTTAGTAGGACTAGGATGATGAAGGTGATGAGAGCCGTTGTAGTGCTGATATTCATTAGTGCAAGGGTGGCTCCTCCAATTAAGTGAATTAACAGGTGTCCTGCTGTGATGTTGGCTGTCAATCGCACGGCGAGGGCTACTGGTTGGATGAAAAGGCTAATGGTCTCGATGATTACTAGCATTGGAATTAGTGGGGTTGGTGTTCCTTGTGGTAGGAAGTGGGCAAGTGATGCTTTAGTCTTGTTGCGGAAGCCTGTAATTACTGCTCCTGCTCACAGGGGGATGGCTATGCCCAAGTTTATTGATAGTTGTGTGGTTGGTGTAAATGAGTGGGGCAATAGGCCTAGAAGGTTTGTAGATCCAATAAATAGGATTAGGGTTATTAATATAAGTGCTCATGTTTGTCCTTTGGTGTTGTGAATACTCATTATTTGTTTTGATACAAGTTGAAGTATTCATTGCTGGAGGGAGATGAGGCGGTTGTTGATTAGTCGGTTTGATGTGGGAAATAGTAGGCTAGGAAATAAGACGATGAGGGTAACAAGGGGGAGGCCTAGTATTACAGGGGTAATGAAAGAGGCAAATAGATTTTCGTTCATTTTGTTTCTCAAGGGGTATTTTGTTTTAGCATCTTTGTTGGTACCAGTTCTGGGCTGTGATAAAAATTGTGTTTTGAGATTTTTAGTTGAAAGACAATAAAGAGGACTAGAAACATTGATAGGATTATTGTAAGTCATGTTGATGTATCTAGTTGTGGCATACCATCAAGGAGAGTATTGTGCTCTCAATCTTTAACTTAAAAGGTTAACGCTTATATAGCTTCTTGGTGATTTTATAGCATTGACGCGGATCATTTTTCAAAATAATTCAGGGGTACTAGTTCAAGAACGATTGGTATAAAACTGTGGTTTGATCCACAGATTTCTGAGCATTGGCCGTAGTATAGGCCTGGTCGGGTTGACATAAGGGTCGTTTGGTTTAGACGGCCTGGGATTGCGTCTGTTTTCAGTCCTAGGGAGGGGACTGCCCATGAGTGTAATACGTCTTCGGAGGAAATTAATATTCGGATCGTCATTTCCATGGGTAATACAACCCGGTTGTCTACTTCTAGCAGTCGTAATTCTCCTGGTTTTAATTCTGATGTTGGAATTATATAGGAGTCAAAGCTTAGATCTTCATAGTCTGTATATTCATAACTTCAGTATCATTGGTGTCCTATAGTTTTTACTGTGAGAGACGGGTTGTTGATTTCGTCTATCATGTACAGAATTCGTAAGGATGGGAGAGCGATTATAATTAAAATAATGGCCGGTAGAATAGTCCAGATTGTCTCTACTTCTTGTGCATCCATGGTGCTAGTGTGAGTTAGTTTTGTTGTTAATATAAGTGAGATGATGTAGAGTACTAATGAGCTGATTAGAAAAACGATCATTAGCGTGTGATCGTGAAAATGCAGTAGTTCTTCCATGATGGGTGATGTTGCGTCTTGGAGTCCTAGTTGTATGGGATATGCCATATGAGATGTACGGGGTTTGCACCTGTAATTTAACCTTGACAAAGTTATGTAATGTTTTACTAACGTCTCATTAATCGAGAGAGACATAGTGGTTATGGTGTTGGCTTGAAACCAATAATAGGGGGTTCGATTCCTTCCTTTCTTATTTTAGGTTGACGTATGTGGGTTCTTCAAATGTATGATATGGTGGGGGGCATCCATTTAATCACTCTAGGTTTGTTGTAGTTAGGTCTACAGTTAAGACCTCTCGTTTTGATGCAAATGCCTCTCAGATAATGAAGACCATTAGTATTACTGCTGTCAGTGAGATAAATGAGCCTATGGATGAGATAGTGTTTCATATTGTGTACGCGTCTGGGTAGTCAGAGTATCGTCGTGGCATTCCAGATAATCCTAAGAAGTGCTGTGGGAAGAAAGTTATGTTTACACCTACAAATATAATTGCAAAGTGGATTTTGGCTCATGTGGTGTTGAGGGTGTAGCCTGAGAATAGTGGGAATCAGTGCACAAATCCTCCTATAATGGCAAATACCGCCCCTATTGATAGTACATAGTGGAAATGTGCGACTACATAGTATGTGTCATGAAGGACAATGTCAAGGGAGGAGTTGGCTAGGACGATTCCGGTTAAGCCTCCGACTGTAAAAAGGAAGATGAAGCCCAGGGCTCATATTATAGCGGGGGATCATTTAATGTTACCTCCGTGAAGTGTTGCTAGCCAGCTGAAAACCTTTACTCCGGTTGGGATGGCAATAATTATAGTAGCTGATGTAAAGTAGGCTCGCGTGTCGACATCTATTCCGACCGTAAATATGTGATGGGCCCATACAATGAAGCCCAGGAAACCAATTGATATTATGGCCCATACTATTCCTATATACCCGAATGGTTCTTTCTTCCCTGAGTAATAGGTCACGATGTGAGAGATTATACCAAACCCAGGGAGAATAAGAATATAAACTTCAGGGTGTCCGAAGAATCAGAATAAGTGTTGGTACAGGATTGGGTCCCCTCCCCCTGCTGGGTCGAAGAAAGTTGTGTTTAGATTTCGGTCTGTTAATAGCATTGTAATGCCGGCTGCTAGCACTGGGAGGGATAAGAGGAGTAGCACGGCGGTAATTAGTACGGATCATACGAATAGGGGAGTTTGATATTGTGATATTGCGGGGGGCTTCATGTTAATAATTGTTGTAATAAAATTAATGGCCCCCAGAATTGAGGAAACACCTGCCAGGTGTAGGGAGAAGATGGTTAGGTCTACTGAGGCTCCTGCGTGGGCTAGATTACCTGCTAGAGGGGGATACACGGTTCAACCTGTTCCCGCACCAGCTTCAACTATAGAGGATGCTAGAAGTAGTAGGAAGGAGGGAGGGAGGAGTCAAAAGCTTATGTTGTTTATTCGGGGAAACGCTATATCGGGAGCTCCAATTATCAGGGGAACTAGCCAGTTGCCGAATCCTCCAATTATAATGGGCATTACTATAAAGAAAATTATTACGAATGCATGTGCGGTTACAACCACATTGTAAATCTGATCATCTCCAAGTAGAGTTCCAGGTTGGCCTAGTTCAGCGCGGATTAATAGGCTTAGAGCAGTTCCTACTATGCCGGCTCAAGCACCAAATAAAAGATACAGGGTACCGATGTCTTTGTGGTTGGTTGAAAATAGTCAGCGGTTGATGAACATGGGTAAAATGGCTGAGTGAAGCATTAGACTGTAAATCTAAGGACAGAGGTTTGATTCCTCTTTTTACCAAGCTCCGTGGTGAATTAACATATTGAATTGCAAGTTCAAAGAAGCAGCTTCAACTCTGCCGGGGCTTCTCCCGCCTTTTTTTTCTCGCGGCGGGAGAAGTAGATTGAAGCCAGTTGTTTAGGGTGTTTAGCTGTTAACTAAAGTTTCGTGGGGGTGGAGCCCACCAATCTAGTGAGGACTTAGCTTAATTAAAGTGGTTGATTTGCGTTCAATTGATGTAAGGTGTAGTCTTGCAGTCCTTATCAGGAATTAAGTAGATTATACTTGCTTAGAGCTTTGAAGGCTCTTGGTCTGTTTAACCTAAATTCCTATTCTAGAATTGATAGAATTGGTGTGAGTGGCAGTAGTATGGTAGATATTACGATTATTGTTGGTAGGAGGGTTATTTGTTTTGTGGTGGAGAATTGTCATTTTATTTTTATGTTATTTGTGGAGGGAAATATTGTAAGTGCGGTGGAGTATGTAAGTCGTATATAAAAATACAGGTTTAGTAGTGCTGTAATTGCCATGAGAGTTGGTAGAATAATACTGTCGTTTTTTGTTATTTCTTGAATGATCATTCATTTTGGCATGAATCCTGATAGTGGGGGTAGTCCTCCTATTGATAGGAGGGTGACGAGGACTAGGGCTGTTATAATGGGTGCTTTATTTCATGTATGTGATAGTGATAGAGTGGTTGTAGTTGAGTTAGCTATGAATAATGTGAATATAGTGGAGGTCATGATGACGTAAATAATTAGGTTTAATAGTGTTATGGTGGGGTTATATAGTAAAACTGCTGTTATTCAGCCTATATGGGCGATTGAGGAGTAGGCTATAATTTTTCGTAGTTGAGTTTGGTTTAGTCCCCCTCAGCCTCCGATTATAATTGATAATATTGATAGAGCTAGGATTAGGTTTAAATTGATGGAGGGGGAGATCTGGTATAGGACTGATATGGGTGCTAGTTTTTGTCATGTGAGTAGAATTAGGCCTGATGATAGGGAGATACCTTGTGTTACTTCTGGGACTCAGAAGTGAAATGGGGCTATTCCCAGTTTTATGGCGAGGGCTATTGTTATAAGTATGGAGGCTGTTGGGTTAAATAATTTTATTACGGTTCATTGGCCTGAGAATATTAGGTTAATAATGACGGCTATTATTAGTAGTATGGAGGCCGTTGATTGAGTTAAAAAATATTTGGTTGATGCTTCTGTGGCTCGTGGGTTATGTTTTTTTATTATGATGGGGATAATGGCAAGTATATTTATTTCAAATCCGATTCAGATGAGCAATCAGTGTGAGCTAATTATAACGATAATGGTTCCGAGCATGACCGTTATTAGGATAATAATAAAGATGATTGGGTTTATTAGTACGGGAAGGATATGAACCAACATTTTCGGGGTATGGGCCCGATAGCTTAATTAGCTGACCTTACTGTTAGAATTTGGTGTAATTGGGAGCACGAAGAGTTTTGGGCTCTTAGGAGTGGGTTCAATTCCTATAGTTCTAGAAATAAGAGGGCTTGAACCTCTATTATTTACTCTATCAAAGTAACTCTTTTGTCAGACATATTTCTTATGTTTGTGGGGGGATGCTTGATAGGAGGATGGGCAGTGATACATGTCATATGCATAGGGCTAGGGTTAGGGGTAGGAAACTTTTTCATAGCAGGTGCATGAGTTGGTCGTAGCGAAATCGAGGGTAGGATGCTCGAATTCATAGGAAAGTGATTGTGAGTAGTAGTGATTTAATAGTAAAATTAATTGTGTAGAGTTCTGGTATATATGGGTTATGGAATGCTCCTAGGAACAGAGTTGTTGTGAAGATATTTATTATAATAATGTTTGCATATTCTGCTATGAAAAATAAGGCGAAGGGTCCTGCAGCGTATTCTACGTTGAAGCCTGAGACCAGTTCAGATTCTCCTTCGGTGAGATCAAAGGGTGCTCGGTTTGTTTCCGCTAGTGTTGAAATAAATCATATTATTGCTAGGGGTCATGCCGGAAAAATTAGTCACACTTGTTCTTGTGTAATAATTAGTGTAGAGAGGGTGAAGGATCCATTTATTAGTAGTACCGATAATAGGATAATTGCTAGTGTGACTTCATATGAGATGGTTTGTGCTACTGCCCGTAGGGCTCCGATTAGTGCGTATTTTGAGTTGGAGGCCCAGCCTGATCAGAGAATTGAATATACGGCTAGACTTGATATGGCTAGTATAAAGAGGACTCCTAGGTTTATGTTGATGAGCGGGTGTGGTATAGGTAGGGGGATTCATATGGTCAGGGCCAAGCTTAGGGCCAGGATGGGTGCTAAAATGAATATTGAGATTGATGACGTGGCAGGTCGTAGGGGTTCTTTAATGAAAAGTTTAATTGCATCGGCGATGGGTTGGAGTAGGCCGTATGGACCTACAACATTTGGGCCTTTCCGGAATTGTATATAGCCTAGGACTTTTCGTTCGACTAGTGTGAGGAAGGCTACGGCTAGGAGGATAGGGATAATTAGTATTAAAATGTTGAGTATAAACATTTTGTTAAGGAGAGAATTTGAATCTCTGAATATAAAGGTTTAAGTTTTACGCAATTACCGGGCTCTGCCACCTTAACTAAGCCCTTTTCTAGGGCGGGGGTTATTGTGTATTAATTGAGATGTGGTCATTAATTGGTTTAAGGCGCTTTTTTGAAGTTGGCCCTATTTCTCTTGTCCTTTCGTACTGGGAGAAATACATAACAGATAGAAACCGACCTGGATTACTCCGGTCTGAACTCAGATCACGTAGGACTTTAATCGTTGAACAAACGAACCTTTGATAGCGGCTGCACCATCGGGGTGTCCTGATCCAACATCGAGGTCGTAAACCCTATTGTCGATATGGACTCTTGAATAGGATTGCGCTGTTATCCCTAGGGTAACTTATTCCGTTGATCAAGTTTTTGGATCAATAATCGATAGTTTGATTTGACTTGTAAGTCTGGTCTTTAAAATCGCTCGGAGGATTTTTTATTCTCCGAGGTCACCCCAACCGAAACTGCTAACTCATAAGTAGTGCTGTTGTCCCTTGGTGGTTAAGCTTCTTCTCTTTGGGTTAGTTAGTTAAAGCTCCATAGGGTCTTCTCGTCTTGTTTGTTCATCCCCGCCTCTTCACGGGGAGGTCAATTTCACTGATTGGAAGTAAGAGACAGTAAAACCCTCGTGTGGCCATTCATACAAGTCCTTATTTAGAGAACAAATGATTATGCTACCTTTGCACGGTCAGAATACCGCGGCCGTTTAACGTTTGTCACTGGGCAGGCAGTGCCTCCAATACTGGGGATGCTGGAGGTGATGTTTTTGGTAAACAGGCGGGGTTTGTGTTTGCCGAGTTCCTTTTACTTCTTTAAATCTTTCCTAAGTGCACTCCTGTGTTGGATTAACGGTACAATTAATAAATTGTTTATTGTTGGGTTGTCTTTATGCGCCGTTAATAGTCAGGGTATTATCAAATACTGACTTAAACTTGTGCGGGGAGAAAATATTTCTTGTTACTCATATTAACATTGTTGCTTCTATTTTATAATAGATTAGTCCAGTACTGGTACTAGGAGTTAGTTATTTGCTATTGGAATTAATATCGTTTATTATTGTTGAGCTTTAACGCTTTCTTAATTGATGGCTGCTTTTAGGCCTACTATGGTGTTTTTGATTCTTGCTCTCTAGTGAAGGTTGTATCCGTTTCTAAAAGGCTGTACCTTTTTAGACTAACTTTTAAAGATACAGTGGGATTTGTTTGTCCTTTCGGTATCTTTAAAGCTGAACTAAGATTCATTTCCTGGACAACCAGCTATCACCAGGCTCGTTAGGCGTGTCACCTCTACTTACAGATCTTCTCACTATTTTGCCACATAGATGAGTTAGTTCTAATAAACTGTCCATAAGTAGCTCGTCTGGTTTCGGGTTACTTAGCTAAAATTCGTTTTGTTAAGTTTCTGCTTGTTAACTCATTATGCAAAAGGTACAAGGGTTAATCTTTGCTTTTTTGTACTTTGATTTTTTTCTTTCATCGTTCCCTTGCGGTACTTTCTCTATAGCGCCATGTTTAGAATTTCTATCTCCTATACTTTAGACTTAGATAAATGTTTTGTTTTATTTCGTTTTGGTTGTTTAGCGGGGGGGGGTGTTTGGGCTAGGTATAGTTCAAGATGTTCATGATATGTGAAATCTTCTAGGTGTAAACTAGATGCTTTGTTTAAGCTACATCTTGGTTTGTCCAAGCACACTTTCCAGTATGCTTACCTTGTTACGACTTGTCTCCTCTCGCATGGTTGATGCGTGTAATAGGTTTGAATATATCTTGGATACTTGAGGAGGGTGACGGGCGGTGTGTGCGTGCTTCATGGCCTAATTCAACTGAGCACTCTATTCTCAGTTTACTACTAAATCCTCCTTTGGTTATTAGTTTCATAATAACTTTCGTGTGATATTTTCTTAAGATAGAAAATGTAGCCCATTTCTTCCCATTCCATAGGTTACACCTTGACCTAACGTTTTTATGTGTTGTGGTTGTGCTTACTTTTGTTCCTTTTTAGGGTTTGCTGAAGATGGCGGTATATAGACTGTATTAGCAAGGATTGGTGAGGTTTATCGGGGTTTATCGATTATAGAACAGGCTCCTCTAGAGGGGTATAAAGCACCGCCAAGTCCCTTGAGTTTTGGGCTGTGGCCGGTAGTACTCTGGCGAATAATTTTGTTTTTGTAATTATTTGTGTTTAGGGCTAAGCATAGTGGGGTATCTAATCCCAGTTTGGGTCTTAGCTATAGTGTGTCAGCTGTTGTAGAGTTACTTTCGTCGTTTATTTTGTTATAATTATGGCTTTTTACAGCTTAATTAAGATTTAACTCTATTTGATGTGGTGCTTTAACACATTTTACGCCGTATTCCTGTTAGCTTGGGTTAATCGTATGACCGCGGTGGCTGGCACGAGATTTACCAACCCTTATCAACATGGCTTAGTCAAACTTTCGTTTATGGCTTAATTTTTGTCACTGCTGTCTCCCGTGGGGGTGTGGTTAAGCAAGGCGTCATGAGCTACAAGTGTGTGCTTGATACCCGCTCCTCATGGTCTTGTTGACTCAGAGGGCATTCTCACCGGGGCGTTGATGCTTGCATGTGTAAGTCCGTTGAGAGTTAACAGGAAGGCTGGGACCAAACCTTTATGTTCATGGAGTACATGCACTCATCTAGGCATTTTCAGTGCCTTGCTTTGGTTTTAAGCTACATTAAC